CACCCAATTGAGCGCGTCTAGCATATTTTTTCACAGTAGCAGGATCACTATAACTGACTCCATTGAGTTCGCCGCCATAGAACTCAACGGTTACACCTACTTGTTCAACACTATACTTCGATTCTGCCCTTCTAAAAGGAACATCAGCTCTAACAATTCCGTCGCCGTCTACCAAAACAACTGGAAATGTTTCAAAAAAAGTAGGCATACGACGTACAAAAAGCTCACGCCCTTCTTTATCTCTAAAGATAGGGTGTCCTAACCACCCAACCGCTATTCCATCTCCGTTATCCATTGAGCCTGCCCTGAATAATCCTCCTTTTGCCGGATTATTGCCGATATAATCATAAAAAGCTAATTTTTCAGGAATTTTAGACCAGGCTTCTGAGAAACTTTGATTTTCTGCTAGCCCGGCGCTAACTCTTCGATATATCTCTTGCTGGAAGTAACCCTGATCCCATTGATAACGAGTGGGACCAAATAATTCAATGGGGGTAGTTGCTGAACCATACCACATAGTTCCAGCAACAACAAAAGCTGCAAAAAAGACAGCCGCGATACTACTGGAGAGTACGGTTTCAATATTTCCCATACGCAATCCTTTGTATAGACGTTGTGGTGGTCGGACGCTAAGATGGAATAGACCTGCTAATATGCCCAATGTACCTGCTGCAATATGATGAGAAGCTATTCCTCCCGGAACAAAAGGATCAAAACCTTCCACGCCCCACGACGGATTTACAGGTTGTACTTTTCCCGTTAGTCCATAAGGATCGGACACCCATATTCCAGGACCGTACAAGCCTGTTACATGAAATGCACCAAAACCAAAGCAAGCCACCCCGGAGAGAAATAAATGAATTCCAAAGATCTTGGGCAAATCCAAAGAAGGTTTTCCTGTCCGTTCATCACAAAATATTTCTAGATCCCAATAGACCCAATGCCAGATAGCTGCCAAAAAGCATAAGCCAGAAAACACAATATGTGCCCCAGCTACACCTTCGTAACTCCAAATCCCCGGATTCGTTACAGTCCCTCCTGTGATACTCCAACCTCCCCATGAATTGGTTATTCCTAAACGAGTCATGAAGGGTATAACGAACATACCCTGTCTCCACATTGGATCAAGAACAGGGTCAGAAGGATCAAAAACTGCTAATTCATACAGAGCCATCGAGCCCGCCCAACCAGCAACCAGAGCTGTATGCATTATATGAACGGAAAGCAACCGGCCGGGATCATTCAATACAACGGTATGAACACGATACCAAGGCAAACCCATGGAAAATACCCCTTTATCAAAGAAAAATAGACAGTACGTAACTTTATTGCATTGGAAAAGACTATACTATGACTATCCTATGGACCTCCCTTGTTCAGTGGATTATTTTCTAACAAGGGTTAGGTTAATATTTATTCTATTCTGTTCGTAATAATGGAAAAATTCTGTTCGTAGGAACAAAGAGAAGCAGATTTATTCTATACTCGATAAGTACCAATACGCAATGGGGGGTTGATACCATTTTCTATAAGTAAATGCGTCCATCCTTATTTATCATTAGAAGGCCCTATTCGTAAAAATTTTCCTTTATTTATTTTGTCTTTCTTTCTGAATTTTTCTAATCTATGGATAAAATAAATATGATAAAGCCAATATTATAAAGACAATAAAACCATATTGTTACGTTTCCACATCAAAGTGAAATATAGTATTTTAGTTCTTTTTTCTTTCAATTCATGCCTATTGGTGTTCCAAAAGTACCTTTCCGAAGTCCTGGAGAGGAAGATGCATCTTGGGTTGACGTATAGTGCGACTTGTCAGATATATTGGGTCATATGGGATTTCCCCGTTATCTCCCCCGATCGAGATATCCTCTGTTTCGCCCAAGAAAGAGAAATTGAATCATCAAAAAATTGGAGCGTGAAGTGCAATTAGATGCATTGTTTGGGGGGATTCTATAGTACTATTATCAATTAGAATAATTTATGGTTGGCTTTGGTTGGACTAAGAAAATGAAGTATCCAGGCTCCGTTTAGAAAAAACCCAATTGGTGATATATCTATGATTACTACATGTATCATAAATTATTCCTGTTTGTTATTTGTAAAGTCATAACAAAAAGAAATGGTGATGGGAAGATTTGTCCTATATGTGCAAATCCAAATCGGGCGGATCTTTACCCGGAGTAGAGCATAAACCTAAAAAGATGAAAGAGACCCATTCAGGAACAAGAAAATACCATCGTGATTTGGATTGAATCTCGATGAAACAATACATCAATGAGAAGTTAATTCGATAAGTTTAGTGACTTTTTTCTATTATAAGGAAGAAAGAAAAGAAGTCAAAATTCGTCTTTATTGAAAAATCGAAGAAAAAGCCCTTTCATTAGAAGTTAGAAAAAACCTGATATGAAAAAGAATAGGAAAAAAGAAAGAGGACTGGAATCTATACATTGATTCTTTTTTTCGCAATTTTTTTTGAACCGTATGCATCAAAAGG